GGAAGACTAAGAATACTAATTTCATTTTTCCCGTCCTCCTTGCCTTGTATTATATTCCTTTCTATTTGTATACTTATTTTCTATCATTAGGAATGGTATACAAGTAATGAGTTTCAGACATCCCGCAAAATAAAAAAGAGTAAAAAAAAAAAATAAAGAAAAGACTTATAGAATTTTTTGAATCATATATCATTCTATCGATCAACAAGAATTTGGCACTTTTACCAACTTTATTTTAAGAAATCTATAGATCTAGAAATTCATTTCGTACAATTGAACCTTTTCAAACTGTTTCTTTTTCAGAACCAAAAATATTTGTGCCAAAATCACAGATGCCAAGAAGAACAGAAGGCCTTGGACTCGTAATGGATCTTGAAGCACTATTTCCGCGTCTCCCTGACCAAACCCTCCTATATTTGGATTACTTGTTAATGGTTGATCAAGCTTGATGGATTCACCTTCTGAAACAAGAAGTTCTGGTCCTGGAGGTATAATATCAACCACTTGACGTCCTTCTGATGCATCAACTATGGATATTTCATATCCCCCCTTTTCTTTACGTGCTATTCTGCTTACTATACCAGCAGATGTAGCATTATAAACTGTATTGTTACTCTTGCTACCATCAGGATAAATCTGACCCCTTCCTCTGTTCCCACCTACATATATGGGATATTTTAAGAAGTGAACGTCTTTTTTCGTCGCAGGGTCGGGGGAAAGAATAGGAAAGACGATTTCACTATATTTCTGACCGGGAACAGGACCTATCACAAGAATATTTCTTTTATTAGGACGATAACACTGAAAAGAAAGATTGCCTATCTTTTCTTTCATTTCGGGAGAAATACGATCAAGGGGGGCTAATTCGAATCCCTCGGGTAAAATAAGAACAGCTCCTACATTCAAAGCTCCTTTTTTACCATTAGCAAGAACTTGTTTCAATTGCATATCATAAGGAATTCGAACAACTGCTTCAAATACAGTATCAGGAAGTACAGCTTGCGGAACTTCAATATCCACGGGCTTATTAGCTAAATGGCAATTGGCACATACAATTCGTCCAGTTGCTTCTCGTGGATTTTCATAACCCTGCTGTGCAAAAATGGGATATGCATTTGAAATAGATGCTCGAGTTATTACATATATCATGATCGATACATAAATAGATCGAGTCATCTGTTCTTTTACCCAAGAAAAAGTATTTCTATTTTGCATGGTCCAATCATTGATCCACGGAATTTCTACAATAAATTTGATAGGTATCTAGTAGAATTCCCTATCCACAAGTTTGCCATTGTATTGATTGTACTGAAAGAATTGTACTATAGTAAGAATACCTTGAAGTAAATAAGGTAGAAGTATAAAGAAAAAGATCTAATAAATTATTCATTCATTCATTGAATGATAAATTACTACAAGCGAAGGAGATACACGATTTAAAAAATGGAAGATCCAATATTTCACAATTGTATCTAGAATCACTGGAAAAGTGGAAACAAGACCAGATATAATCTGATCATTCTGAGCCAATCCAAAATCGCTGTAGATCGAACCAATCATTAGTTCCCAACCATGGGTCGAGTGAAATCCGATCCATAAATCAGTAACTAAAAGAATCGAAAAAGCTTTGATTGTATCACTTAAGTTATAGAGAAATTCCTGAATCCAAGAATTTAGAATGAAAAGTTCTTCATTACCCAGAAAAAAATAACCACTTAGAATAGCGAAACAGATTAGATTTGTAGAGAAATGCAAAATGATATGGAAATGAGATTCATTGTGTTTTTGGACCAATTGTATTGTTTCCTTGTGCATTCCTATACGAATCCTTTGCATATATGTCTCCGAGTACTCCTTTATCATCTCGTCCAACAGGAATAGTTCTTCTAATTCCAGAAATTTTTCTAGAACATTTTTCTCTTGAATATCATTCAAAAGGATTTCGGATTGCCTGGTATTCCACCAATTAATAACCCAAGTTTCTAGACATTTATTAAATGAGAGAGAAATCCACCAGGGCAAAAAGAGTATAGACACAAGATATGGGAGGGAAGCCAATGCTTTCTTTTTTTTCATTCTGTATCCATGATGTGAATTGTTAATGAACCTGTTTCATTCGTCGATTCTATCTGAGATTTCTATGAAGCACGAATTATATAACAAGAGCCTATAACTCTAACAAGAAAACAAGAATAAGGTATCGAACCTATGGATCTTTTCCTATTTTTGTTTTTGTGTAAGAATTGAGTCTTTGGATCTAGAATAATCTAGAATAGAACATAGAAGAAGGGCCCTTTTAAAATGAAAAAAAAAAGTAAATATTATTTCCATATTCCAGAGATCACAATTAGGCAAATTGTAACCAATTTTCCCTTCATTTATTCCTTTCGATGAAGACTCGAAAACCCATTTGAACTAACGAATAGAATTTGGATTTAAAGACGAACCCTACCGGATCCTTTAATTCTTTTATTTCTATTTTGAATTCGAAAGATTTCACTGTCTAACCGCAGAGCGAGGATAGGGTATCAATTCAAAGGCCTAAAAAGAGGAATTATGTTTTACGAAAACAAAAGACATGTTAGGATATTTGATGAATCTATAATTATTAGACCTTTTACTAGTATAAAGAGTGAAACTGTACACCATGTGTATGCGTATACAAAATAGTTTCTATTCTCCTTAATATATTTTTTTTAATATATTCTATTTGATTAGTTATATTTTTGATTAGTTATATTAGATTTTATTAATATTGTTCCATATACGTCCTCCTGCTTTTGAGATGTATTAAGTCCCTTCTCTCATGCTGAGATTTCTTCTTTAGTTCATTTCAAAATACTTCAATGGGTACGCGCAAGAAATAGGCCAATTCGGCAGCTTTTTGTTCAATTTCTCGTGGAGTCAAATTCTCATCAGTACGGGTCAAGGGAATAGCTCCTTGGCCCCTGACTTCCATATAAAGAACACGACGAGGAAAAAGACCCTCTCTCACCTCCATTCTGATTGATTGGATATCTTTCAGAAAGAAACGAAGGAAGACGCGACGATTTCTTCCAGGAAATCCCCAACGAAAAAGGGACATTATCCCTTCTTTTCTATCGAATTGGTCATAACCACTACCTACATTCCATGAAATTGTGCACCACAAATAAGAACTAATGAATAGACCTGCGATCCCATAAAAAGACATCACGATCCCTTGTGGGAAAAAAAGAATTTGCTGATAAGGAAATACGGATATCAGATTTTTACTAAGATAACTGGAAGTTCCAACCACTAAGAATCCTAGTGAACCTAAAAAAAGGATAAAGGCCCAGCAAAAATTACTTGTTTTTCGAGACCCTGTTATAAGTTCTATCCATATATGTTCTGATCGCCAGTTCATACTATACTAGATCCAGTTGCATTCGATTGGAATTGAGAGAATAATCCAAAAGGATTTGACTCGACTTTTATTGCTTGATCCCGAAGTAACTTTCATCAACTAGCAGCATTCCGACAGGAACTCTTAGGAATAATTGGTTAGATAAATTTAGTTTCTATTTCAAATATTTTTCAAAAAAGATTTGCTGATCATTTTGAATTTCATCATTTAATTGATTAAGCTATAACCGCATATACATGCATTAATGCGTATATTATGCATCGGCATACATAACAAAACAACTCTTCCATTTGTTTTCGGAAAAGCCACATATCATATATCCTACCATATTCCATTAAAAAAGTATCTGTATGATGATCCAGTTTTGAAATAAATTGATGAGATTTGGTCCCATCATATTTAGACAATCTTATTTCTTTGGACATAAAGAGATAAAGAAGCCATTGCGATTGCCGGAAAGACTAGGGCCACTACAGGAACAAAAATAGAGGGAAGGTTAAAATCTATCATAGAATGGGTACCTCAATTTCATATTTGTACCTATTATAATTATAAAGATATCTTATGATAAGTCTATCTATTAGATAGAATATTAAGATAATATTGATATGAAATATTTCATAACCAATAACGAATGTAGAACTCAATGAAGTGTACCTATTCCTCTTTCTACACGAATATTTAGGAGAATCCGCTTTAAGAAATTGGATTCTTCTTCTCCCATCTTTATCTTCATCGTCTTTCTATCTTTCCTTTCATCAAAACACCTTTTTTTCTTTGAAAGGAAAGATAGAAAAGAGTTTCTTATGAGTTCCCAACTTTAACCAATCTTATCCAACAAACAGGGATTCCTAGTGAAAAACGGGGATTTTCACTAAATAGAAAGAACTTCTATATTCTTATTATTTGTTATTTGAATATTTCTATTTTATTTCTTTGATTTAAGATTTCTTATTTTTTTTTATTTAATATTTTCTTTTCATTTTTTCGATATCTTTTTTTATCTATTTTTTGTTGTTCTATATATGAATATGTCAAAAGGATGGAGAAATTTATTTTTATTTCCCGGATTTATCGGAAGGAGAAAGAAATTCTTTTTTATCTTGTCAATAGAGGGATGCTTATTCCTAATCAGGAAGAGAGGTAGAATAAAAAAGGGATCCGGGTCAAAAAGTCATTATCCAAAACTTCTAACTCTTACTACATTTATAACGGATGTCTCCAAAGAAAATACCATCTTCTTAGTTTTATTTTTTTCATTATAATGAACTAAATGCGTATGCGCTACAAATAAAAATAACTGAAGCTAGTGCTATACTTCCATTTGAAAATGAAGAATTTCAATCTTTTTTTTCATCTTGATTCAAGGGAAGGAAACCATGTAGCTGAAATAACTCATTCAGAACACCTTTTAAAGGATTACGTGGTACGATTGGGTCGAATAAGCCCTTATCGAATAAATACTCAGCCACCTGTAAACCATCGGGTACTGTCTTTTTCAATGTTTGTTCAATTACTCTTTTACCCGCAAACGCAATGTAGGCATTAGGTTCAGCAATAATGATATCTCCCAACATACCAAAACTTGCTGTAACTCCGCCAGTTGTAGGAGATGTAAGGATTGATATATAGAATAACTTTTTATTTAATTGATAATCATATAAAGCAGAAGATATTTTAGCCATTTGCATCAAGCTCAAACTCCCTTCTTGCATGCGTGCTCCTCCAGAAGCACACACAATAATGACAGGTAGAGATCTATTAGTAGCATACTCGATCAAACGGGTGATTTTCTCACCTACTACGGATCCCATACTACCTCCTATAAACTGAAAATCCATAACTCCCATTGCTATGGGAATACTATTTAGTTGACCTACGCCCGTTTGAACAGCTTCAGTTAAACCCGTTTTTATTTGATAAAAAGAGATGCGATCTATATAAGTTTCCTCCTCTGAATGAAATTCAATGGGGTCCATAGAAACCATATTTGCATCCATAGGCTCCCAAGTGCCAGGATCTATAAAGAGTTCGATTCTATCTGAACTACTCATTTTCAAATGATATCCGCAGTGTTCACAAATATTCATTTTTGAACTAAAAAATTTTTTATAATTTAATCCATAACAATTCTCACATTGAACCCATAACTGTTTGTATTTTGTATTTATATCGAAATCATTAGATCTTTCTATTCTATTGAAAGAACTGCTACTAGTTTTGATACTAGAATTTCCACTTTCAATACTACTTATATTTTCCGTACAAATGAAACTAAAAATGTAACTGTCGATATCACTGTAAATGTCACTATTGATTTCAAAACGAAGATAACTATCAATGCAACTATTAATGTGATTATTCCAATTAGATTGAGTATCATACATGGAATAATAATAGTAGTAATTACTACTATTAGACCCACTATTCAAATAACTAGAAAAAAGAATCTCTAGTTCACTCAAACTAGCATTGTCAATATCAAAAATCTGATTTTCAATATCAAAATATACAGAATAAGTATCACCATTACTATTTCTAACTAAAAAAGTATGATCAGAGATCAAACTCCAAATATTCCTGTTATCAAATAAATAATTTAGATAATTAATATTACTGAAACTATAACTGTCCCAACTAGGAATCTTTTTCTCCGCATCATTTAGAATAGTTTCTTCACTTCCACTGGTATGTCCAAGAGCATCAAGACTATCATCCATTGATTTACTTAGTCCACATCTATGTTCTAACTTCTTGTTAGACAACATAGAATTTAACCAACATTTTTCCATAGATTCTTTCTGCCCCCTATTTGATAAAAACCTAATACTAATAGATGAATAGTCATTCGATGAAGAAAAAACGATGAAGAAAAAATCATTTTACTATTTTTTTTCTTTTTATTTCTCATCATAATTCAAATGAAGTATATGATCCAATCATTAAGATTGTTAATGAAAAACGAGCGAGTCTTGAAAAGAAAAGATTCTCTTTTTGAGGAATCCGGTGAATCATTTCAATATTATGATAGAAATTATGATAGAATCTTTTCCTCAAAAAAAGATATATGATATATAAAGACAGGTTTTTCTCATGTAAAACTTTCAATTCTCATCAAAAAGATACATAGTTGTTTCTTCCCATAAATTAAAAATGAATTATCGATTCGTAGAATCTCGTGTCATATAGTCAAATAATAAAATGAGTTTATATTACAACAGGGAACGAAAAAGACAATAGGGAACGAAAAAGACAATATACAGGATAGGGGTATAAGGAATCCTTCCCTTGGCTTGATCTATGGCCTGAAACTAAGGAATATAAAATGATCCACCAATCCAATCCCAAGGATACATAATTCAGCCTATGGCTCCAACAAGGAATAATAGAATAGATAAGTTGTTTAGTCTTCCTTCGATCTTATCTTCTTATGTTTATATTTTGTATATACTTGTATATTGTATTGTATATCGTAAGTGTATATCGTAAGGTCTGTACATATAAAAAAAGATATATGTAAATACACAAAGACCCTCATAGTATTAGTATAAGATGTTTATTCTTTATCCGATTCGGCCCAATCTTTCTTTTTTTGAGGAAAAGATTGGGCCAAGTTTCATTGCAATCAATTAGGAGAACAAACAGGAATTGCTGAATTATACGCGCTTATTTTGTCTATATATCTAGCTTATCCACTGGTTCGAACTCGAATGTGATCTCTTTCCATACTTCACAAGCAGCGGCTAGCTCAGGGCTCCATTTGGTAGCTTCACGAATAATATCATTACCTTCACGAGCAAGATCGCGTCCCTCATTACGAGCTTGTACACATGCTTCTAAAGCCACCCGATTAGCTACTGCACCGGGTGCATTTCCCCAAGGGTGCCCTAAAGTTCCTCCACCGAACTGTAGTACGGAATCATCCCCAAAGATTTCGGTTAGGGCAGGCATATGCCAAACATGAATACCCCCTGAAGCCACGGGCAGAACACCTGGCATAGAGACCCAGTCTTGAGTGAAAAAAATACCACGACTTCGATCTTTTTCAATAAAATCATCACGTAACAAATCAACAAAACCCAAAGTCATCTCACGTTCCCCCTCCAGTTTAC